AATGAATTGCCTGACAAAAGGATTACTTTGATAGAGTAAATCATATAATTATTATTATATTCATTATATTTAATGGAATTAAACCATTTCTAGAAGTATCAAAAACTTATGTGCATCATACACTAAAATATATCTATTTAAGTTTAAAAAAGATAAGCTAATTAAGCTATTGGGTTCATACCCCACTTATAAAGGTTTTAATCCTTTTCTTTTTAATTTTTAATAATTCATCTAAAATTTTATTTATTTTTATTTTAATAATGAGAGTAATAATTACAATTTCAGCTAATTCCTGATTAGGAGCTTGAATAGGTTTAGAAATTAATTTATTATCTTTTATTCCCCTTATAAGAGATAATAATTTAATATCAAATGAAGCTTCTTTAAAATATTTTTTAACTCAGGCATTAGCTTCTTCAATTTTATTATTTTCATCAATTTTATTTTTGTACCAAAATAATTTTATAAATCAATTTTATATTAATAGAAATAATAAATATATTTGTATAATAATTTTATCTTCTTTATTAATAAAAAGTGGAACAGCTCCTTTTCATTTTTGATTTCCTAATGTAATAGAAGGATTAAATTGAATAAATTCATTAATTTTAATAACTTGACAAAAAATTGCTCCTTTAATATTAATTTCTTATTTATTAATTAAATCTGTATTATTTTGATGTATTTTATTATCTATTATAATTGGATCTTTAGGAGGATTAAACCAAACATCACTACGAAAATTAATGACTTTTTCATCAATTAATCATTTAGGTTGAATATTAATAAGAATATATTCAAATGAATCTTTATGAATTAATTACTTCATATTTTACAGATTTTTATCTTTTAATTTAATTTATTTATTTAATATATTTAAATTATTTCATATTAATCAATTATTTTCTTTATTTATACTAAATAATTATTTAAAATTTTCTTTATTTTTAAATTTATTATCTTTAGGAGGATTACCTCCTTTTCTAGGATTTATTCCTAAATGAATAACAATTCAATATTTAACTTTTAATGATCAATTATTTATAATAACAATAATAATTATTATAACTTTATTAACATTATTTTTTTATTTACGATTATGTTATACTGCTTTTATACTAAATTATTATGAAAATAATTGAAATTATAAAATTTATTGAAATAATTTTTTAATTAATTTATACTTGTTTTTCTCTTTTTTTTCAACTTTTGGTCTATTTATTATTAGTTTATTATTTTATTTAATTTAAAACTTTAAGTTAAATAAAACTAATAGCCTTCAAAGTTATAAATATGAGAAAATCTTTTAAGTTTTAATAAAACTTTAATAACTATTTAAGTTATTCCTTTAGAATTGCAATCTAATATCATTATTGAATATAAAGTTATTAATTTATGAAAAATAAAATGATTAAAAAGAATAATTCTTATAAATAGATTTACAGTCTACTGCCTATACTTCAGCCATTTAATCAAATTTTTATTTTAATTTTACTTATTTAATTTTAAAAATTGCAACAATGGTTATTTTCAACTAATCACAAAGATATTGGAACATTATATTTTTTATTTGGAACTTGAGCTGGTATAGTAGGAACATCTTTAAGTGTATTAATTCGTGCAGAACTTGGACACCCAGGTGCTTTAATTGGGGATGACCAAATTTATAATGTTATTGTAACTGCACATGCTTTTGTTATAATTTTTTTTATAGTAATACCAATTATAATTGGAGGATTTGGAAATTGATTAGTTCCTTTAATATTAGGGGCTCCTGATATAGCTTTTCCTCGAATAAATAATATAAGTTTTTGACTATTACCCCCTTCTTTAACACTTTTATTAGTAAGAAGAATAGTTGAAAATGGAGCTGGAACAGGTTGAACAGTTTATCCTCCTCTTTCTGCTAGTATTGCACATGGAGGAGCTTCTGTTGATTTAGCTATTTTTTCTCTACATTTAGCAGGTATATCTTCAATTTTAGGTGCAGTAAATTTTATTACAACAGTAATTAATATACGTTCTAATGGTCTTACATATGATCGAATACCTTTATTTGTATGATCAGTAGTAATTACAGCTTTATTATTACTTTTATCTTTACCAGTTTTAGCTGGAGCTATTACGATATTATTAACAGATCGAAATTTAAATACCTCATTTTTTGATCCAGCAGGAGGAGGAGATCCAATTTTATACCAACATTTATTTTGATTTTTTGGTCATCCAGAAGTTTATATTTTAATTTTACCAGGATTTGGTATAATTTCTCATATTATTAGTCAAGAATGTGGAAAAAAGGAAACATTTGGATCTTTAGGTATAATTTATGCAATATTAGCTATTGGATTATTAGGATTTATTGTATGAGCTCATCATATATTTACAGTAGGTATAGATGTAGATACTCGAGCATATTTTACATCTGCAACAATAATTATTGCTATCCCAACTGGAATTAAAGTTTTCAGTTGATTGGCTACTCTTCATGGAACACAACTAATTTATACTCCAGCAATTTTATGATCATTAGGATTCGTATTTTTATTTACAGTTGGAGGATTAACTGGTGTAGTTTTAGCAAATTCATCTCTTGATATTATTTTACATGATACATATTATGTTGTTGCTCACTTTCACTATGTACTATCAATAGGAGCTGTATTTGCTATTATAGCAGGATTTGTTCATTGATATCCTTTATTTACAGGATTAACATTAAATATAAAATGACTTAAAACTCAATTCTTTATTATATTTGTAGGAGTAAATTTAACTTTTTTTCCTCAACATTTTTTAGGATTAGCTGGTATACCTCGACGATATTCAGATTATCCAGATGCTTATACTACATGAAATGTAGTATCAACTATTGGATCAACAATTTCATTAGTTGGTATTATTATATTTATAATTATTATTTGAAAAAGAATAATTAAACAACGACAAGTAATTTATACTATACAATTAAATTCATCAATTGAATGATATCAAAATATTCCTCCTGCAGAACATAGTTATTCAGAACTTCCATTATTATCTAATTTCTAATATGGCAGATTAGTGCAATGGATTTAAGCTTCATATATAAAGTATTTTACTTTTATTAGAAAAATGTCAACATGAGCAAATTTAGGATTACAAGATAGTGCTTCACCTTTAATAGAACAATTAACTTTTTTTCATGATCATACTATATTAATTTTAGTAATAATTACAATGATAGTATCTTATATAATAATTATATTATTTTTTAATAAATATAGAAATCGATATTTATTACATGGTCAAACAATTGAAACAATTTGAACTATTTTACCAACATTTATTTTATTATTTATTGCTTTCCCTTCATTACGTTTATTATATTTAATGGATGAAATTAGAAAGCCTTCTATTACACTAAAATCTATTGGTCATCAATGATACTGAAGTTATGAATATTCTGATTTTTTAAATATTGAATTTGATTCATATATAATTCCTACAAATGAATTAAATACAAATAGATTTCGATTATTAGATGTAGATAATCGAATTGTTTTACCAATAAATTCTCAAATTCGAATTTTAGTAACTGCAGCAGATGTTATTCATTCTTGAACAGTACCTGCTTTAGGTGTTAAAATTGATGGAACTCCTGGTCGATTAAATCAAACAAATTTTTTAATTAATCGACCAGGAGTATTTTTTGGTCAATGTTCAGAAATTTGTGGAGCAAATCATAGATTTATACCAATTGTTATTGAAAGTGTTCCTATTAATTTTTTTATTAAATGAATTTCTAAAATAAATTAACATTAAATGACTGAAAGCAAGTACTGGTCTCTTAAACCATGTTATAGTAATCTAGCAATTACTTTTAATGAAAAAAAAAAAAAAAAAAAAAAAAAAAAAAAAAAAAAAAAAAAAAAAAAAAAATTAGTTAAATAGTATAACATTAGTATGTCAAACTAAAATTATTATAATTATAATATTTTTTGATTCCTCAAATAGCTCCTATTAGATGATTATTTTTATTTTTTTTATTTAGAATTATTTTTATTTTATTTAATATAATAAATTATTTTATTTATTTTCCTTTAACTTCTAAATCTAAAAATTTAACTAAGATTAATACAATTTCTATAAATTGAAAATGATAAGTAATTTATTTTCTGTATTTGACCCTTCTTCTAGTATCCTAAATTTATCATTAAATTGATTAAGAACTTTTATTGGATTATTAATAATTCCATCAATATACTGATTTATACCTTCTCGTTATCATATTATTTGAAATAACATTTTAACTACTTTACATAAAGAATTTAAGGTTTTATTAGGTAATCCTTCCCAAAAAGGAATAACTTTAATTTTTGTTTCTTTATTTAGATTAATTTTGTTTAATAATTTTATAGGGTTATTCCCATATATTTTTACTAGTACTAGACATTTAACATTAACTTTAATATTAGCTCTACCTTTATGATTAGCCTTTATAATTTATGGTTGATTAAATAATACTCAACATATATTTGCTCATTTAGTTCCTCAAGGAACTCCTGGGGTTTTAATACCTTTTATAGTTTGTATTGAAACAATTAGTAATGTTATTCGACCAGGAACTTTAGCTGTTCGATTAACTGCTAATATAATTGCAGGACATTTATTAATAACATTATTAGGAAATACAGGCCCTTCTTTATCTTCTATAATTATTATTGTTTTATTAATTGTACAAATATTATTATTAATTTTAGAATCAGCAGTAGCTATTATTCAATCTTATGTATTTGCTGTATTAAGAACTTTATATTCTAGAGAAGTTATTTAATTTTAAAAAATTAAAAATGTCAACACATTCAAATCATCCTTTTCATTTAGTAGATTATAGTCCATGACCTTTAACAGGAGCAATTGGAACAATAACAATAGTTTCAGGATTAGTAAAATGATTTCATCAATATAATATATCATTAATAATATTAGGTTCAATAATTACAATATTAACAGTTTATCAATGATGACGTGATGTTTCTCGTGAAGGAACCTTTCAAGGTTTACATACTTTTTCTGTAACAACAGGTTTACGTTGAGGAATAATTTTATTTATTTTATCTGAAGTTTTATTCTTTTCTTCTTTTTTTTGAGCATTTTTTCATAGAAGATTATCTCCTTCTATTGAATTAGGTTCAATTTGACCTCCTATAGGAATTACCCCTTTTAATCCTTTTCAAATTCCATTATTAAATACAATTATTTTATTAACATCAGGTATTACTGTAACATGAGCTCATCATAGATTAATACAAGGAAATTTTTCTCAAACTACTCAAGGATTATTTTTTACAGTTTTATTGGGAATTTATTTTTCAATATTACAATCTTATGAATATATCGAAGCTTCTTTTAATATTGCTGATGCTGTTTATGGGTCTACTTTTTATATAGCAACAGGATTTCATGGTCTCCATGTTTTAATTGGAACAACATTTTTATTAATTTGTCTAATTCGACATTTAAATAATCATTTTTCTAAAAATCATCATTTTGGATTTGAAGCAGCAGCATGATATTGACATTTTGTAGATATTGTTTGATTATTTTTATATGTATCAATTTATTGATGAGGAGGATAATATATTTATATAGTATAAAAGTATATATGACTTCCAATCATAAGGTTTATTAATATAATAATATAAATAATTTTTTCTATTATTTTAATCTCATTAATTTTAATAACTTTATCTATTATTGTTATAATATTAGCAACTATTTTATCTAAAAAAACTTATAGAGACCGAGAAAAAAGTTCTCCATTTGAATGTGGATTTGACCCTATATCTTCTTCTCGATTACCTTTTTCATTAAAATTTTTTTTAATTACAATTATCTTTCTTATTTTTGATGTAGAAATTGCTTTAATTTTACCTATAATTATAATTTTAAAATTTTCGAATTTAATAATATGAATAACTACCTCAATTATTTTTATTATTATTTTATTATTAGGTTTATATCATGAATGAAATCAAGGAATATTAAATTGATCAAACTAATTAAAACAGGGTTATAGTTAAAAATTTATAACATTTGATTTGCATTCAAAAATTATTTAATTAAATAAATTTACCTTGAATATGAAACGATAAATTGTAATTAGTTTCGACTAATTTTAGGTATTATAAATACCCTTATTCTGAAATAATATATTTATTTGAAACCAAAATAGAGATATATCTCTGTTAGTGATAAAAATGAAAATTATATTCCAATTAAAGAAATATGTTGATCAAATAAAAGCTGCTAACTTTTTATTTTAATGGTTTAATTCCATTTATATTTCTTTTATTTATATAGTTTAATAAAACATTACATTTTCATTGTAAAAATAAAAAAATTTTTTTTATAAATTACTAAAATTAATTATATAATTATTTTATTATTTAAAGATTCATAAATCTCCCTAACATCTTCAATGTCATACTCTAATTATAAGCTATTTAAATTATAATAAAATTAAAAATATTACTAAAATAATAAAAAATAAAATAAAAATTATTAAATAAACTTTTAAATTATTATTTTGTAATAAATTTGTATATTGAGAAGAAATAATCAATTGTTTATATAAATTTTGTCTTCCTATAAATTTTGATCATCCTTGATCAAAATTTATTACAACATTTATACCAATTTTTAAAGAATAATTAATAATTCCATATGTTGATAAATAAGGTATAAATCATATAGACCCAGCAAATATACTAATAAAATAATTATTCAAAGATTTATTTATTATAAATAAAGAAACATTAGAAATAAAATATCCTAATATTCCTCCTATAATACACACAAATAATGTTATAAATTTTAAATAATAAGGTAAACAAATTATATAAGGAGTTGGAAAAATTAATCAACTTAATATTTTTCCTCCAATAATTTTTATAAATATTAATCCTAATATACCCTTTAATATAATTCAACTTTCATCATTTAAAACATTTAAACTATTACAATTTATATCACCAGTAATTGAATAATAAACTAATCGTAAAGAATAACAAACAGTTAATCCAGTAGAAAAAAAAAATAAATAATAAATAAATAGATTTACTATTCTTAATGAAACAATTTCTAAAATTAAATCCTTTGAATAGAATCCAGCTAAAAATGGTATACCACATAAAGCTAAATTAGCAACATTAAAACAAGAAGATGTTAATGGTATAAATAATCTTAATCCTCCTATTAAACGTAAATCTTGAGAATTATTTATATTATGAATAATTGCTCCTGCACATATAAATAATAAAGCTTTAAATAAAGCATGAGTTAATAAATGAAAAAAAGCTAATTTATAATAACCTATTGATAAAATTATTATTATTAAACCTAATTGTCTTAGTGTTGATAAAGCAATAATTTTTTTTAAATCAAATTCAAAATTAGCACCTAATCCTGATATAAACATAGTTAACCCAGCTAATAAAAGTAATAATTGACTTATAAAAGTATTACATAATAATATATTAAAACGAATTAATAAATAAATTCCTGCAGTTACTAATGTAGAAGAATGAACTAAAGCTGAAACAGGAGTTGGAGCTGCTATAGCAGCTGGTAATCATGAAGAAAAAGGAATTTGAGCACTTTTAGTTATTGCAGCAGATGTTACTAAAATTCTAATAATTAATATTTCTTTATCATTTATTATAAATTCTAAATAAAAAACATAATTTCAGCTTCCATAATTTAATATTCAAGCAATTGCTAATAATAAAAATACATCTCCAACTCGATTTAATAATGCTGTTAATATACCAGCATTATAAGACTTTACATTATTAAAATAAATTACTAAACAATAAGAAACTAAACCTAATCCATCTCATCCTAGTAAAATTCTAATTAAATTAGGTCTAATAATTAAAAATATTATTGATAATACAAATATTAATACTAATATAATAAATCGATTAATATTTATATCATCAATTATATATTCCTTACTATAATAAATAACTAATGAAGAAATTAATAAAACAAAAGACATAAATATTAAACTTATTCAATCAAATAAAAAAGTTATAACAATTCTCATTGAATTTAATGAAACTAATTCTCATTCTAAAAAATAAACAATTTCATTTATAAGAAAATAAAATGAACTTATTAATAAAATTATACTTACTATTATTAAAATAATAAAGTTTATTAAACAAATAGATAAATATTTCACAATTTAAAATGAATAAATTCATATCATCGACACCACAAATCAATATTTTTAATTAAACTATTTAAATTTATTATAATCACAATAAACTTATTTCAGATTTTAATACTAATAAATTTAAAGGAAATCAATGTAAAAATAATAATAAATACTCACGAACATACCCTATTCTAAAAGAATAAATTCCTGAATATAACTTACCGTGTTGTCTATAAGCATATAAATACAAGGTATAAGCAGCACTGAAAAAACAAGTAAAAATTAATAAGAATATTGTTAATATAGATCAACTTACAATTCTATTTAATAAAAAAATTTCTCCTATTAAATTTAAAGTTGGAGGAGCAGCTATATTTGCAGAACATAATAAAAATCATCATAAAGTTATTGAAGGTATAAAATTTAATAATCCCTTATTAATTAATAATCTTCGTCTACCTAATCGTTCATATGTAATATTAGCTAAACAAAATAATCCAGAAGAACATAAACCATGTGCAATCATCAAGGTATATGAACCAGAAATTCCTCAATAAGTTATTGTTATTAATCCTCTTAAAACAATTCCTATATGAGCAACAGAAGAATAAGCAATTAATGCTTTTAAATCAGTTTGTCGTAAACAAATTAATCTTACTAAAACTCCTCCTACTAATCTAATTCTTATAAATCAATAATTATATTTAAATCCTAAAATTTGAAGAAAAGAAAAAAAACGTAATAAACCATATCCTCCTAATTTTAATATAATCCCAGCTAAAATTATTGATCCAGCAACAGGAGCTTCTACATGAGCTTTAGGTAATCATAAGTGTACTAAAAATATAGGTATTTTAACTAAAAAAGATAAAATTAAAGAAAAATATAAAATTATATAATTTATATTATAATTATTAATTAAATAAAAATTTATTGTATTATAATTATTATAAATATAAAAAATAGCAACTAATATAGGTAATGAAACTAATAATGTATAAAATAACAGATATATACCAGCTTGTAAACGTTCTGGTTGATACCCTCATCCTAAAATTAATAATAAAGTAGGAATTAATCTACACTCAAAAAATAAATAAAATAAAAAAATATTTATACTTCTAAATGTTAAAAATAATATTAATAATAATATTAAAAAATTTAATAAAAATAATTTTTCATAATTTTTATATTTATTAATTGCATAACTTGCTATTAATATTAAAGCACAAATTCAAAAACTTAATAAAATTATCCCATAAGAAAGTATATCTATTCCTAAAAAATAAGAAATTATTATTCAATAATTTGTAAAATAATTATAAATAATTAAAATAAATATAATTAAAAATAATACATTTTGCACCATTCAAAATATATTTGTTATAAAACAAAAAGGAAATATTATAATTAATATAAATAAAATTTTTAACATTGTAAAATATTAAAAGATTGAAAATAATCATTTCCATATATTCGAATTATTGATACCAAAATTGATAATCCTAATACTCCTTCACATACTCTAAATGTTATAAAAACTATTCTAAAATAACTTTCATAATTTAATATATTTAAATAAACAAATAATAAATAAAATAAAGACAAAACAATATATTCTAATCTTAAAAGTATAGATAATAAATGTTTACGATTAGAAATAAAAATAAAAATACCTATTATTATTATAAAAAAAGGTAATCCTCAATTAATTAATATTATCATTAGTTTTAATAGTTTAAAAAAAACATTGGTCTTGTAAATCAAAAATAAGAATTATTCTTTTTAAACTTCAAGAAAAAAGACATATCTTTATCATTAATCTCCAAAATTAATATTTTAATTAAACTATTTCTTGATATTATACAACTTATTTTATATATTATAATTTTAATACTAGCATTTATATTTATACAAATAAATCACCCTTTAAGAATAGGAATAATATTATTAATTCAAACCGTTATAATTTGTTGTATTTCAGGACTTATAACAAAAACCTTTTGATTTTCTTACATTTTATTTTTAATTTTTATTGGAGGAATACTTGTTTTATTTATTTATGTTACTTCATTAGCATCAAATGAAATATTTAATTTTTCAATAAAAATATTTATTTTATTATTTATTAACTTATTTATTTTAACTATTTTAATTATTTTTATAGATAAAATAATTCTTATATTTAATTCATTAAATAATGAAATAACTTCTATTTCATTTATTAATAACTATATTATAGAAAATACTTTAAATCTTAATAAATTATATAATTATCCAACAAATATAATTAATATTTTATTAATTAACTATTTATTAATTACATTAATTGCTACTGTAAAAATTACGAAATTATTTTATGGTCCAATTCGATCAATAAATTAACAAATGAATATACCTTTACGTACAAATCATCCAATTTTAAAAATTGCTAATAATGCATTAGTAGATTTACCTTCCCCAGCTAATATCTCCATATGATGAAATTTTGGATCATTATTAGGATTATGTTTAATTATTCAAATTTTAACAGGATTATTTTTAGCTATACATTATACTGCAGATATTAATATAGCTTTTAATAGAGTAGACCACATTTGTCGAAATGTAAATTATGGTTGATTATTACGAACATTACATGCCAATGGTGCATCATTTTTTTTTATTTGTATTTATTTACATGTAGGACGAGGAATATATTATGGATCATATTTATTTACTCCAACATGATTATCAGGAACAATTATTTTATTTTTAGTAATAGCAACAGCTTTTATAGGTTATGTTCTTCCTTGAGGACAAATATCCTTTTGAGGAGCTACAGTAATTACTAATCTATTATCAGCTATTCCATACCTAGGATTAGATTTAGTACAATGAATTTGAGGAGGATTTGCAGTTGATAATGCTACTTTAACACGATTTTTTACATTTCATTTTATTTTACCATTTATTGTATTAGCTACTGTTATAATTCATTTATTATTCTTACATCAAACAGGATCAAATAATCCAATTGGATTAAATTCTAATTTAGATAAAATTCCTTTTCATCCTTATTTTACTTATAAGGATATTACAGGTTTTATTATTATAATTATATTATTAACTATATTAACTTTAATAAATCCTTATATATTAGGAGATCCAGATAATTTTATTCCAGCTAATCCTTTAGTTACTCCTATTCATATTCAACCTGAATGATACTTCTTATTTGCTTATGCAATTTTACGTTCAATTCCAAATAAGCTAGGTGGAGTAATTGCCTTAGTTATATCTATTGCTATTTTAATAATTATACCTTTTTATAATTTAAGAAAATTTCGAGGTATTGAATTTTATCCTATTAATCAAATTTTATTTTGAATAATAGTAGCTATTATTATTTTATTAACATGAATTGGAGCTCGACCAGTTGAAGATCCATATATTTTAATTGGACAATTACTAACTGTTTTATACTTTATATATTATTTAATTAGCCCATTAATTTCTAAATGATGAGATAACTTATTAAACTAAATTAGTTAATGAACTTGAATAAGTATATGTTTTGAAAACATAATATAGAAACTTTAATTTTCTATTAACTTTACTAAAATTAATTCATTAAATATAATTTATTAAATAAACTTTTAACCCAATAAAAAATAATAAATAATTTAAAGAAAAAGGTAAAAATCTTTTTCAAGCTAAATATATTAATTTATCATAACGAAACCGAGGTAAAGTACCACGAACTCAAATAAATACAAAAGAAATAAATATTAATTTAAAATAAAAAAATAAATTTATTATATCTCCCCCTAAAAAAATTAAACAAAATAATATACTTATAAATAAAATTCTTGCATATTCAGATAAAAAAATTAAAGCAAATCTTCCTCTTCTATATTCAACATTAAATCCTGAAACTAATTCAGATTCTCCTTCAGCAAAATCAAATGGAGTACGATTAGTTTCAGCTAAAGAAATAATTAATCAAATAAATACTAAAGGATATAAAATAAAAAAAAATCATAAATAAATTTGATAATGATAAAAATTAATTATATTATATCTATTAATTAAAAAAATAAAAGATAATAAAATTAAAGCTAATCTAACTTCATAAGAAATAGTTTGAGCTACTGATCGTAATCCTCCTAATAAAGCATAATTTGAATTTGAAGATCAACCAGCAATTATAACTGTATAAACTCCTAATCTTGTACAACATATAAAAAATAATAAACCTAAATTAAAAGAATATATTTTAATAAAAAATGGTATACATATTCATAATAATAAAGATAAAAATAAAGAAAAAATAGGAGAAAAGTAATATGAAATATAATTTGATACTAAAGGATAAGTTTGTTCTTTTGTAAATAATTTAATTGCATCACAAAAAGGTTGAGGAATTCCTATTAATCCAACTTTATTTGGTCCTTTTCGAATTTGAATATAACCTAAAACTTTACGTTCTAATAAAGTTAAAAAAGCAACTCTGACTAAAACACAAATAATTAATATTAAACTTATAATTAAAAATAAAATAATTTCTATATAAAACAAGTACTATTTGTAATATAAATTACATTTATAAATTCTAAATTTATTACATTAATCTGCCAAAATAGTTTTAAATAATTAATTATATTCTATATTTTAAAATATATATTATTTAAATATTTAATCCTTTCGTACTAAAATATTTTAATTAATTAAAGATAGAAACCAACCTGGCTTACACCGGTTTGAACTCAGATCATGTAAGATTTTAAAAGTCGAACAGACTTAAAATTTAAACTGCTGCACCTAAATTTATATCTTAATCCAACATCGAGGTCGCAATCTTTTTTATCAATATGAACTCTCCAAAAAAATTACGCTGTTATCCCTAAAGTAACTTAATTTTATAATCATTAAAAATGGATCAATTATTCATAAATTAATGATTTAAATTTTAAAAGTTAATTAAATTTTAATATCACCCCAATAAAATATATCTTTTTATTATAACTAAATTTATCTTAAAAATTAAAATAATAAATATATAAAGATTTATAGGGTCTTCTCGTCTTTTAATAATATTTTAGCTTTTTGACTAAAAAATAAAATTTTATTATAATTTTAAATGAAACAGTTAATATTTCGTCCAACCATTCATTCCAGCCTTCAATTAAAAGACTAATGATTATGCTACCTTTGCACAGTTAAAATACTGCGGCCATTAAAAAAAATTCATTGGGCAGGTTAGACTTTAAATTAATTTCTAAAAGACATGTTTTTGTTAAACAGGCGAATATTATTTTTGCCGAATTCTTTACATAAACTTATCATTTATAAATATATTTTTAAAAAATTAATATACTAATTTTATCATTATTACTTTATTTTTATAATTTAAATAAATATTTTAATAAAAATTTAAAATATAATAAATAATTTAATTATAAAAATTAATTTATAACAAATTTATAAAAAATTGATACTTCTAAACATATAATATTTTAAATTTTATTTATTATTTATAAAAATTTATTTTATAGCTTATCCCATAAAATATAAAATTTAAAAATTATTTAATTAAAATTAATTAAATAAATAAATTTTTAAAATTAAATTAAATTTATTTCTTAAAAAACTAGATATATTTAAAAACGAATAACATTTCATTTCTAATAAATTATTTAAAATAATTTTATTACATTAAATTTTATAATTTATTAAATCTTTTAAAATCGAGAAAAATATAATTATATATTTTTTATTTAATAAACTCTGATACACAAGATACAATAAATAAAATTTTCTTTTTAAATAATCATTTTTCATTATATTTCAATTTTATTTTACAATACTAATAAACTATTATTAAATTTATTTTTTCTATATAATATACTAAAACCTTTAAAATTTTATAATTATTTTTAATAATTTATAATAAAAAAGAAAAAAAAATAATAAATAATTATTATTTTCAATTTATATTGATTTGCACAAAATTCTTTTCAATGTAAATGAAATGCTTTTCTATATAAGCTTTAAATTGATTCTAGATACACTTTCCAGTACATCTACTATGTTACGACTTATCTTATTTTAATAACAAGAGTGACGGGCGATATGTACATATTTTAGAGCTAAAATCAAATTATTTATCTTTATAATTTTACTATCAAATCCAATTTCATTAAATTTTTCATATTTAAATCCAAAATTAAAAATTATTGTAACTCATTTATACTTAAAAATAAACTACACCTTGATTTGATATTAATTTTAATTTAAATTATAGAAAATTATTATTCTTATAAAATATTCTAATAACAACGATATATAAATTGAATAACAATTTTAAGTAAGGTACATCGTGGATTATCGATTAAAAAACAAGTTCCTCTGAATAGACTAAAATACCGCCAAATTTTTTAAGTTTCAAGAATATAACTAATACTACTCAAATAAATGATCTTACATTTTAAATAATAGGGTATCTAATCCTAGTTTTTAATTAAAAATTTCTAGCTTCAATAAATTTTTTATAAAAAAATATTATAAATTTAAAATTTCACTTAATAAATTTATTTTTATTTTTATAAATATAATTATTTAACTATTATTAATAAAATTTATTTATATTATTTGTATAACCGCAACTGCTGGCACAAATTAAGTTAATATTAAATTAATATTTCTATTTCTAAATTTCTTTAATTAATAATATTAATTATTGCAAATATATTTATTTATATATTTACTTTTTAAATAAATATAAATTCACACAAAAATTTACATATAATATAAATTAATAATAAATTTTTTAAGCTAAAATAAAACTTTAATAGAAAAATTTAAAAAATTAAAATTTTTTATAAAAATAAAATTATAATTAATTATATAATTTTTTTAAGTATTAATTTTTAAAATTTAGGTAATTTAAAAAAAATTTTTATAAAAATAAAATTAATTATATATATATATATATAATTAATTTTAGTAAATTTCCCTCCTAAGCTTAAAAAAAATTCTAATTTAAAATTAAATTATAAATTAATTTTAAATTTGTAAATAACATTAATAAAACCCCTTTTACTAATAATATTTACAAATTTTAAATTAATTTATATTACAAATATTTTAATTTAATTAAATTTGTATAAAAAAGTTTAAATAAAACTAAAAGATTAAAAGTTATTAATAAAAATAATAAAATAATAACCCCTTATTATTATTTTATTATTTTTAATAATAACTTTTAGTCTTTTATTTTTTTTATTTAACTTTTTTATACAAATTTAATTAAATTTTTATAAAATTATTTTTTTTTAAAAATTATATAATTTAAACTAAAAACTACTTAAATATATTAAATTTAAATATAATTTTAAAAAAAATAAAAATTTTTATTATTAGTAATAATAATAAAATAATAACCCCTTATTATTATTTTATTATTATTATTATTAATAAAAATTTTTAATTTTTATAAATTATACTTAAATTAATAACTTTTAGTCTTTTATTTTTATTTAACTTTTTTATACAAATTTAATTTCATTTTTATAAAAATATTTTTTTTAAAATTATATAATTTAAAATACTTAAGTATATTAAATTAAATAATTTAAATTAGTATAACTGAAGATTTTATTTTTATAAAAAATTTTTTTAAATTACCTAAATTTTTTTTTTTTTTTTTTTTCAAAAAAAAATTTTTTTTTCTTTTTTTTTCAAAAAAAATGTTGTATAAGATATATAGATTATATATATACATATATATATATAGATAATCTATGTGTATAAATTAATATATTTTCAATAAATACATTAATATCCCTAAAAAAAAAGGGGAATTTATATAGATACGTATTTAAATAGAAATTAATAATCTATATTCTATATATATAATATAATTGGAGGAAATTAATATATACTCAGTATTTCTCCATCTATACAAATGTTAACCCTTTACCTTTTAAATAAAAAAAACTATAAATAATATATTTATATATATATATAACTATAATATATAAATAACACGGTTACATATATTTGTTAAAATTTAATTTTTTAAATGTTTAATGTAAATTTTAAATTACATTTAAAAATATATTCTTGAATATAGTTTTTAAATGTAATTTAAAATTTTTTAAATATTTATATTTATAAATGTTTAATGGAAAAATTAAAAATTTGTAATTAATTTTTATTTTAATTTTTATAATAATAATTGAATAATATAATTATTATTATATGCTAATTTTAGTTATTTAATTTATTTTATAATAAAAATTTTTTTTTTTAAAAAATTAAAAAATTTTTCTATAAAAAAA